ACACTACATACGATATTCCATTCCGGCCCTCACTAGCTCTTCGCTTGGTTATACAAGGAACATGCCCGAGGGGGCTACTACGCTCACCGCGCACTTGCATCACCACCTGAGCTTCGCTACCGCTTCGCCCAGCCCCTACGCCTACCACGAACTTGAATCATCACGTGGCTGCTAAAGCAAGCTAAGCTTCACACGGCCCCGAGGAAGCCAAAAGACCCTCCCCTCTCACGGCCGAAGGCTCCGCAACACGTTGGAGAGCTTTTAGATCCCGCCCTAAAACGCCCATTCTCCTAGAGTTCCGAAGTGATCCTCATTCTCACCGCAGCCTTCTTAAGCCGAAAGAAAGCCAGGCAAGAATCTCATTTTTTGGTAGTACGAAGGGGGAGCAGAATGGGTCATTGTTTCTTGGGATCGCTGACAGATTCTCGTCGCCGTCGTTTGTCTTCGACTCCCGTTGACCTCTCTTGTTCTCCTCCCCCCGGTGTAGGACTGATGTAAACTTCTTCCTGTAAGTCCCCGTTCAGGAAGGCATTTAGAACATCTAATTGTAACAGAGGCCAATCCCGATTGTCAGCAATAGAGAGCAGGAGACGAAGAGACTTCATCTTGTCTACCGGGTCAAAGGCTTCCTCGTAATCTATCCCATATGTTTGAGTAAAGCCTTTAGCTACTAGCCTGACCTTTTCCTCCTTTCTCCCATAAAGCTTCCCTTCCCCCAGTCTCATATCGAATTAGTAGAGATCAAGACGGGGAGACTCAAAATGATACTCCTCTCTGAATCGAGAGGTATCAGATCGAACTAAGATAAGTCATGTATTATAATTGAAGTGATTTCCGGGAGAACAAAGTGTATTTTTGAGCGCGTGAGAGGACCAATGAGACAGAACACTGTTGGATGCATTCCTTCGCTAGCAGGTCTTCGGCCCATCTCAATTGAAGAGTCTTCGGTCAGTAATCTCGTACTCTCGACCGGCTCGAACCACTACGTTATCCATGTCCCGGCTCATTCGTATGCTCATCCTATTCATGTCACCAGAACCTGTAATAAACCATCATTTCAAACCATCCTGTTACAGGGAATCTTTGGATATCAGTTCGAAGGGAGCGCCGAACACCGAAAGTGAAGTAGCTCCTACCTACAGGAGCATCCGCCTTTGTGAGGTCTGAGGTCAATGGCAATATGTCACCCTGCTTAAATGATAGTACTCTTTCCATTAGGAGCTTCCCCCAGGCTAAAGAAATAGAAATTAATAATGAATATAAATAAAGTATAAAATTCATATAGCAAGCATGGGCGATAAACGAATTTCTTTTTAAAAATTTTTAGATCGATTCCAGAGGCCGGTCTTCTGTCTGATGAGAATAGGCTCCGGCCCTGTACAGCCATTTTAGTCTTTTTTTAGCGCGAATCGAATCTTGTTAAGCGTTAGATAAATTCCGGTCTTAAGCAGCCAATTATTCCTGGTATAGTCGTAAATCAGTTGGATTACCATTCTCCATTATTAGTTCTGGGGTGAAGGTAGTTTACTTGCTTAGTGTGAAACGCTAAGGATTTTGATCAGATTTATCTCTAGTGAGATGATTCACCGTAGTCTCACTAAAACTCTCCAATCGCCATTAGCAAGTGTGGCCAGACGCTCTGCTATAAAACAAAATTTTTTTTGTCTAAGTCTAAGTTTAGATATTAAAAGGGGTTCAGAAATCTTTACCTGTTTAGTCCAAAATACCACCAGCTCTTCTTTCCGGATGAATACAAATGAAACGATCGTGCCCTAAGTCCGAGTTTTTTCAGAAATCACCGTTATCTCTTTCTTACGCATGGCAGCAATACAATAAAAGAAAGAGGGTCCGCCCGCCCAGAGGAAGACCTTAATTTTGAACTAATATGAGAGTCTCCATTCTTGGCCATGCTGGCTATAATGGTAACGCGGTTATTTTCAACATGGGGATTCTCCACCGGGAATGGAGAGAGTTAGGAGAAGGGAAGGGCCTCATAGCTCCTTACTATAGGCGATTCAGGGAAACCCCCACCATTTTTTATCAAAATCTGACTAAGAAGTAAGGCCGCGGCTCCAATAGGGCACACGTCCATCAAATAAATAGCCGAAGGCCGTAAACGATCAAATAATGGCCTCGCGCTTGTTACAAGCCGAAGGAAAGGCAGCTCGGAGATTAGCAGAGGTTATGGAATCTGACCCAGCCACAACTCCAGCAAGAGTAGGCTCTGAAGAATGAAAAGACGTATGTATAAAGTATAAGTACTTATTTCCTATGGACGGTTGGAATCCGGTAATAAATAGGCGCATATCGGCCTTCTTTTAGTAGCGAATTTTTAGGTCATCCGGAAACTGGAAAGTCTCCTGTATCCAGTAAATCAGTGTTATCTCTATCTGTCGGAAAGGGGCCAACCCGGTCCTCTATTGCCTCTCCTGTCGCATCTGTGTAAACTGTCCGTTGCTTGCTTCTGGAGTGCAGAAACTGGAACTATCACATCAGTCGGATCTCCATTAGTTTTTAAGGTGCTTTCCGTAGTTTTCCTTTCTGAAAAGCATTCCCGGAACAAAGACTACTTTCTCACCGTGGCAACAACTGCAATCAGAGCCCGTACAAAAGTAACCCTTGCCGGCGGGGCAAAAGTCTTCTCAGAATCGATACCAAGAGTGAGTCTGAATTTCCCTCAATGGTGGTATTTCCGTCAGGAAGAGGTTTGAGCCCCTCTCTATCTGATAAGGTAATGAACGACGTCTTCCGCAAGACTGGCAATTCCTCAGACATGGCCTGCTGCCACTGAGGGATCCTTGCTGCCTCACTATAATTTTTCGGCTTCAAAGAAGAATGAACAACGGCAAGAAAAGCACTATGCTGGGTCAGACACAAACCATATGGGTGTCACAAATAAGAACAACGTACCTCAGGAAAGGACGAAAGGCCAACGGGCAACACCATCCAATCATCTTTTGATAATACATAGAATCTTCCAAACAATACTGCGGACAATCAGACGGAGCAGAATCTTTTTTCTGTTAATAAAGAAACTTCTCAGCACATACAGATTTCTGCTGATCCTTCAACCAGCACCCCTTCTCATGATTGCCGGTTAAGGGTTGATTCTTCTCATCAGGTAATAGTAGAAGCCATTGACCCATCTCCGGCTGCTAACAATTCCAATGTTGATAATTTTGGTATTCAGGCTATTATGCCTATTATCTCTCGGCCTGATCATGAACTCATAAACAAGATGGAGTCTAAAATATTCCTTGTTTGACTGAAATCCAAAGATGATGCTAACGTTCCAAAGGAACAAGCTGCTCAGACTAAGGGATACTTATCGGACTCTTTTCCTATGAGAGAAGCAACCACTTCTTTGCAGGAATTTTTTACCATGTGTAAGGTAGTTTACTCGCTTAGCGTTTCACGGGATGGATTTCATTAACACGGATAGACCAGAAATGGTCTTCGCAAGCATACCGCTTTCTGTTCAAGAATCGGTAGCGGTTTTAAGGGAGACTACCGCGCTCCACGATAAGCGCCTATCATCTCTATGCGAATTCTGACCTTAGCTTTTCGTCTTTGATTAGTATTAGCGAAAGCTCGCTCGACTTAATAATAGCTGTATTACTCGACTTGCTTACTAGCTGCAGTTCTTACTAATATATAAATTTAGTTAATTTAGAGTTCTAAACTGAGTACACTAGGAGAACAGTAGTTTCCTCTTTTCTCCTTTTTATGAACACGGAATGATCAGCATTGCTTCTCTGGAAACCCATCGATCTTCGTCATAACCAAACTTCATATCTCGAACCAAGCCCGAGGAGACTGCTTGAGACCATATATCGCCTTTTTTCACCTGAAAACTTTCCCTTCCTCCCCCTGAGCTCGAAAACCTGGTGGAGGTCTCCATGAAGAAAGGCCCTTTTGACATCGAGCTGATGCAGTGGCCAAGATCTGTTAGCTGCAACTGACAGAATGACTCGTATGGAATTGAGTTTAGTTTGGCCACAAGAGCAAACGTCTCGAGATAATCGATGCTATAGGTTTGTGTGAAACCTTTCGCCACAATACGAGCCCTCTCGATGGAGCCATCAGCTTTGTGTTTCAGGGACCCACCTGCAGCCAACCGTACGTTTGCCTCTTGGTAACGTGATCAGTTCCCAAGTGTCGTTCTTCTTTAGAGCCTCTATTTCTTCTATCATAGCTTTCTTCCCTGATTGAGGGCTTCTTCAAAATTAGGAGGGTATCTTGGTGGAATAAATCGCTGAAACGAAAGCTTTAAAGGAAAGTAGTTTACTTGCTTAGTGTTTGCGCTAAGGGATGAGCATTAAAAGCATTATATAGATATTTAATAGATTAGATCTTATCAGTCTTCTTGTGTAATAGTAACTCTCCCCCATCAATCGGTACTCGTTATTCTTATTTTGATTCCTTGACTTGATTTGTCCGATGAGAAATGCGAAACGAAAGAAGGATTCTCCTGCTGGGAATTATATCCTACTCTTTGCCCCCTTTCACAGATAATGGAGAGATGAATTGATCGATTCATCGGATCCTAGGTCGGGACTGACGGGGCTCGAACCCGCAGCTTCCGCCTTGACAGGGCGGTGCTCTGACCGATTGAACTACAATCCCAGGAAAATTAGGTATACAGCCTAAAAATTCTTATTATTTTTTCTCATTGGATTTCATTCGAACCTTTTTGTTTCGCCGTGTTGTAACAGAGACACGAATGATATACTATATTATTATTTATTATATAAATAATTATCATAAAAAATCTATAATTTAATATATTTATAAATGCAAATGCAGTAAACTCATAGTGGGCTAATTCATGAATTGAATCAAATGGACCTTTTTAACTAAGCGGTAGAGTCGCGCTCTTTAAACGCCCTAAGAAATAGGCGTAAGTCATCGGTTCCAATCAGATCCGAAAAATGAGAAATCAATCAAAAGTAAGTGCAGTGGATCTGAATTGAATCATGACTATATAAGCTATTCTGATA